GAAAGAAGTAATTCTTCAATTTAGATTGCATAATAATAATCGATATTTTAAAGAATTCCGCCGATCCGATATCATGCCAATTTTTTGTAGGCTTATACTAATAAAGCCTTAATTATTCTATTTACTTTTTTATTATAACGATTGAGATTGATTCGAAATTTTAGTATTTCAAAATCTTTGTAGAAGTTCATTGAAGAAGTTCTATTTGCTTTGCTCAAGCAATTTCCCTTTCTTTTTTGTGTGTCCACTACTTTTACTTTAATTATATGTATAAAAGAAAAATTGAAAGACGGGTAGGTTATGATAAATTGGAAAAAAATCGAAAATAAGAATCTAAATCTTTGACGGACGGGATTAAGAAAAGAATAATTATTATTTCGACACAAGAAAAGGAATTTTCCACATCCCTTTCTTGTGTCGAAGACTCGAAAGACAAATAGAAGAATATCTCCTAGAACCCGACGTTCCCCACATTTAGCCTTTGCTTCTACGCTTACTTATTTAGTATGTGTATGTAGTCGAATTTGATTCTATTTGATTCTATTAGAATAGCAAAGCTCTTAATGTATTCTATGACAGTGAAATCTGACAATAGTAAGAGAATCGCACCATTCCAATGGAAATTCAAAAAAGGAGGGGAGAAGGTCAAAAAGTCTTCTTCTTATTAGCAATAGATTATTACTAATAGAAAATCTAAACGGAAAGTATAAATAAAAAGTATAAAGACTATGAAAGTCTAAATACTATGACTAGAACGCGGTACAAATAAAAAAAAAAAAAGAATTCCTCCAAACCGATCCAAAAAGAATATAAACAAAAAAAGCAAAAGGCTTTACACAATTTTTTTGATCATACATCACTTTCAACAAAAATTTTCTTCTTTTGAAGAACTTGATGTTGATAAATCCGTAGATCTAAAAATTCATTTCGGATAATTGAACCTTTTCAAACTGTTTCTTTTTAAGAACCAAAAAGATTTGTGCTAAAATAATAGATGCCAAAAAGAACAAAAGGCCTTGGACACGTAATGGGTCTTGAAGTACTATTTCCGCATCCCCCTGACCAAATCCACCCACATTGGGATTACTTGTTAATGGTTGATCCAGTTTGATGGATTCGCCTTCTGAAATAAGAAGTTCTGGTCCTGGAGGTATAATATCCGTCACTTGACGTCCCTCTGACGCATCCGTTATGATTATTTCGTATCCCCCTTTTTCTTTTCGTATGATTTTGCTTACTATACCTGTTGCTGTAGCATTATAAAGCGTATTGTTACTCTTGCTCCCGTCGGGATAAATCTGACCCCTTCCCCGGTTTCCGCCTACATATATGGGATATTTTAAGAAGTGAACGCCCCTCTTAGTAGCAGGGTCCGGAGAAATAATAGGGAAGGTGATTTCGCTATATTTCTGACCAGGAACAGGGCCTATCACAAGAATATTTTTATTAGTCGGGCGATAACTCTGAAAAAAAAGATTACTTATCTTTTCTTTTATCTCGGGCGAAATACGATCGGGAGGGGCTAATTCAAACCCCTCAGGTAAAATAAGAACAGCCCCCACATTCAAGGCACCTTTTTTACCATTGGCAAGCACTTGTTTCAGTTGCATATCATAAGGAATTCGAACAACTGCTTCAAATACAGTATCCGGAAGTACCGCTTGGGGAACCTCAATACTCACGGGCTTATTGGCTAAATGACAATTGGCGCATACAATACGGCCAGTTGCTTCGCGTGGATTTTCATAACCCTGCTGTGCAAAAATGGGATATGCATTTGAAATAGATGCCCGAGTTATTATATATATGATGAGCGATACGGAAATGGGGCGAGTAATCTCTTCTTTTATCCAAGAGAAGGTCTTTCTAGTTTGCATGGTCCAATCGTTGATCCCAAAAATTTCTACAATAAAATTAGGTGGGTTCCTAGTAAAGTTCCCTATCTACCAAGCTGCTATTTACTGAAAAATTTTTACGAAAATCTAGGAGGAATCCGAATTTCTTGGGTGTATAGAGAAAAGAAGTGCATAATATAAAAACAGTAAGATTTTGAATGTTTTACTTATGGACAAAATAACAAACATTCCATTTGGCTCAGCGGATCCTTTTTCATTTCAATCACTCATTGAATGATAAATCACTACAAGTGACGGAGATATACGATTTAAATAATAGAAGACCCAATATTTAAAAATCGTATCAACAATGACTGGAAGAATGGAAGCAAGGACAGGTAAAATTTGATCATTATGAGTAAATCCAAAATCCTTGTAGACAGAGCCAATCATTAGTTCCCAACCGCGGGTTGAATGGAATCCTATACATAAGTCGCTTAAAAAAAGAATAGAAAGGGCTTTTATTGTATCATTTAAGTTATATACGAATTCTTGAACCCAGGAATTAAGAATAATAAGTTTTTCTTTACCTAGAATATAATAACCGCTTAGAATAACGAAACAAATTAGATTTGTGGAGAAGCGCAAAATTGTATGGATACGGTCCTCATTGTGTATCTTGATCCATTCGATCGTTTCTTTTTGGATTTCGATAGGAAACTTCTGTAGATGTGGTTCCGGGTATTCCTTTACCATTTGGTCCAAGAGGAGAAGGTCTTCTAATTCTATGAATTTTGCTAGAATACTCTTTTCTTGAGTATCATTGAAAAAAGTTTCGGATTTACTTGTATTCCACCAATAAATAATCCAAGATTCCAGACTTTTTTTAAATAAAAAAGAGATCCACCAGGGCAAAAATACTATAGATGTAAAATAGAGAATAGAGGTAAATGCTTTTTTTTTCATTTTGCATCTGTGAATTTTTTTTTTAATGAATCGACTTCATTCGTTAACTCTATACGATCTAAAGTCTTATCAAAATACTTGAATTGGTACACGCAAGAAATAGGCCAATTTCGCAGCCTTTTGCTCAATTTCTCGTGGCTCAGCAGTACGAGTCAAAGGAATGGCACCCTGGCCTCGGATTTCCATATAAAGGACGTGCCGAGCATAAATACCCTCTTTAACTTCGATTCTGATCGACTGAATATCTTTCATAAGGAATCGGAGTAAGATGCGACGATTTTTTCCAGGAAATCCCCAACGAAAAATACACACTATCCCTTCTTTTCTATCGAATCGATCATAACCACTACCCACATTCCACGAAATTGTACACCATAAATAAGAGCTAATAAATAGACCGGCGATCCCATAGAAAGACATTACGATCCCTTGTGGAAAAAAAATGATTTGTTCAGACGGAAATAAAGATATCAAATTTCTGTCAAGATAACTGGAAATTCCAACTAATAAAAACCCCAATGAACCTAAAAACAGTATAAAGGCCCAGCAGAAATTGCTTTTTTTTCGAGACCCCACTATAAGTTCTATCCATATATGTTCTGATTGCCAACTCATACTAGATCCAGTTGTATTTTATTGGAAGTGGGAGACTTGCCCAAATCAATTTGACTTTCCTTTTTTTCCAAAGGAACTTTTACCAACTCTCAATATTCTTATGTGAATCTTTAGGAAAAATTCCTTAGATCTAGACTTAGATCTAAAATAATAGTAGCTTTCCCATAAAATCTCCTATTTACACACATATAGCCCCATCCATGTGTTCTACATTTCGTTCAGACATACGCCCCAATTTCTTTTCAATTAGCCAATTTACTCATATATCATATTTACGTTTGCACAAGAACCCTTTAACTTTCATTTATGTTTGATATGTTTGAAGAAACCCGCATTTTATACAATATTATACTGAATAGATATCCGTGTTATAATCCAAGTCCAAGTCTCTAAGTCTTGAAAAAAAAAATACATGAAAATTCTCCCATCAGATCTATCAGATTTAAAAAATCTTGTTTTTTTGAACATGAAGAGATAAAGAAACCATTGCAATTGCTGGAAAGACTAAGCCTACTAAAGGCACAAAAATAGGGGGTAAGTTGTTGAGAATTGTCATAGAATGGGCACCTCGATTCAATATTTGTATCTGTTATTTCTTTTTATATTAATCTTTTTACCTATTATTGCTATATTCTATTGTTAGAAAGATAGCTTAGATTCGTTCTAATTTGTATATAATTATACTAAGTATATCTAAGTGAGTATATAGAATAAAGTGAATTAAAGTGAAATGCAGAGAGTGTACAATTAACTAAATGCACTTTTTTCCGCACGAAGTGGATATTAATCCACTTCTTTTCTTCTTCTTTTCTTCTATTATTTTTTATCTTTTTCTTGTCTTCTAACTTTTATCTTTAATTTTCGAATTTGACTTTAATAAATCTAATAAAGAGTTTTTTCCGCTTAGAAATTCCCAGCAAATTCGTTATTGGTTATAATCCGAAGGTAAGAAAAGAACACGAAATTCGTTTTATTTAGTTTACATTTACCTTGTCCAGTTGAATTTCGCGGAAGAAAGAATTCGCCCTTTTTTTTTTGATATTGTTGCTAGAGGGTTCCCTATTTAGGAATTAGGAATATAGAAAGATAATGCAGATAATTTGTTTATCTGCATTATCTTTCTAGAATTTCTTCTTATGCCATCCCCAAAAAATCCATTTTCGGATTTTTCCTTTGATTCCGATAACTAAATACTTAATATTTATTAACTAAATACTTAATATTTATTTCGCAAATAAAATTAACGAATTTCGAACTTTATTATTAACTTAGGACTCCGCTGAATTTTTTATTCATTTTTTATTTAAAGGACAAAAATTGTGTAGCTGTAATAACTCATCCAAAACGTCCTTTAACGGATTACGTGGTACTATTAGGTCCAATAAACCATTTTCAAATAAAACTTCGGCTGTTTGTGTACCTTCAGGTACTTCTATATTTAATGTTTGTTCAATTACTCTTTTACCCGCAAATGCAATATAAGCGTCGGGTTCACTAATAATGATATCCCCCAACATACCAAAACTTGCTGTCACCCCACCAGTCGTAGGAGATGTAAGGATTGATATAAAAAATGACTTTTTATTCAATTTAAAATCATATAAAGCGGCAGATATTTTAGCCATTTGCATCAAGCTCAAACTTCCTTCGTACATGCGGGCTCCTCCGGAAGCACACACTAGAATAAGGGGTAAAGTTTGATTGGTAGCATATTCGATCAAACGAGTAATTCTCTCACCTACTACGGATCCCATACTACCTCCGATAAATCGAAAATCCATCACTCCAAATGCTACGGGAATGCCGTTTATTTGACCTATACCTGTTTGAACAGCTTCGGATAATTCTGTTTCGTCTTGAGAAGAAAAAAGGCGCTCTATATAAGGTTTATCCTCCACCTCCACCTTTTCCTCTTCGACCAGCAACCATGACCAGTCCTCTTCTTCCTCCGTATCCGATTTCTTCTTTTTCTTCTTTTTCTTCTTTTTTTGCTCTTCCTCCTCCGAATCAAAATAGAAATCCGAATACGGATCCTCTTCGTCCAGATCCCATTCCTCTTCGTCCGGATTCTCTTCGTCCAGATCCCATTCCTCTTCGTCCGGATTCGATTCCTCCTCTTTCTCCGATTCGTCCGATTCGTCTTTCTCCGATTCCTCCGATTCGTCTTTCTCCGATTCCTCTTTCTCCGATTCCTCTGGGTCGGATTCCTCTTTCTCCGATTCCTCTTTCTCCGATTCCTCTTTCTCCGATTCCTCTTTCTCCGATTCCTCTTTCTCCGATTCCTCTGGATCCGATTCGTCTGGATCGGATTCCTCTTTCTCCGATTCGTCCGATTCGTCCGATTCGTCCGATTCGTCTAGATCGGATTCGTCTGGATCCGATTCGTCCGATTCGTCTAGATCGGATTCGTCTTTCTCCTCTTCCGATTCTTCCGATTCCTCCTCTTCCTCCGATTCGTCTTCGTTCTCCGGATCCGTATTTGGATCTGGATCAGAATACGAATAGAAATCCGAATCTAGATTCCACTCGTCTGGCTCGTCTTCCTCCTCTTCCTCCTCTTCCTCCTCTTCCTCCGAATCCCATCCAATGGGATCCAGAACTGGCAAGTCTGAATCCTCTTCCTCCGAATCCCATCCAATGGGATCCAGAACTGGCAAGTCTGAATCCTCTTTACCCGCTTCATCCATAGGATCCCTAGTGCCTGAATCCTCTTTACCCGCTTCATCCATAGGATCCCTAGTGCCTGAATCCTCTTTACCCGCTTCATCCATAGGATCCCTAGTGCCTGAATCCTCTTTACCCGCTTCATCCATAGGATCCCAAGTGCCTGGATCAATCGAAAGTTCAATTCGCTCCGGGCTATCCAGTCTCAAATGACAGCCGCAGTGTTCGCAAATATTCAGTCTTGTCTGAAAAAAGAGCCTCTTATAATTTATTCCATAACAAGTTTCACATTGAACCCAAAAAGCGCTATAATCTATAATTTTTCTTTCATTCGTGCTATAGGAAAATATATCCGGCCTAGGTTTTGGATTTCGACTTTCGGAATCATCATCCGTGCTACACCAGGTCCACATCCAGGACTCCCTAGCATTTTGACTTGGACTGTTATCGGAATTAGTATCCTCGCTACACCAGGTCCAGATCCGGGGCGGCCCACTATTTTGACTTGGACTGTCATCGGAATTATCATTCCAGAACGCACTAGGACTAGCATTTTGACTTGGACTGTCATCGGAATTATCATTCCAGAACGCACTAGGACTACCGTTTTGACTTGGACTGTCATCAGAATGATCATTCGTGCTCGGCCTAGGTTCTTCATTTTCACCCTTCTGGTCATCAGAATGATCATTCGTGCTCGTCCTAGGACTACCATTTTCACCCTTCTGGTCATCAGAATGATCATTCGTGCTCGGCCTAGGTTCTTCATTTTCACCCTTCTGGTCATCAGAATGATCATTCGTGCTAGGTTCTTCATTTTCACCCTTCTGGTCATCAGAATGATCATTCGTGCTCGGCCTAGGTTCTTCATTTTCACCCTTCTGGTCATCAGAATGATCATTCGTGCTAGGTTCTTCATTTTCACCCTTCTGGTCATCAGAATGATCATTCCAGGACGCACTACCATTTGTGCTTGGACTGTCATCAGAATGATCATTCCAGAACGGCCTAGGAATATTATTTGGGCTTGGGCTTGGACTGTCATCAGAATGATCATTCCAGAACGGCCAAGGAATATTATTTGTGCTTGGACTGTCATCAGAATGATCATTCCAGAACGGCCTAGGAATATTATTTGGGCTTGGACTGTCATCAGAATGATCATTCCAGAACGGCCTACCATTTGTGCTTGGACTGTCATCAGAATGATCATTCCAGAACGGCCTACCATTTGTGCTTGGACTGTCATCAGAATGATCATTCGTGCTCGGCCTAGGTTCTTCATTTTCACCCTTCTGGTCATCAGAATGATCATTCGTGCTAGGTTCTTCATTTTCACCCTTCTGGTCATCAGAATGATCATTCGTGCTCGGCCTAGGACTACCATTTTCACCCTTCTGGTCATCAGAATGATCATTCG